GGCTCCTTTATGGAAGGTTGATGGATTCCCAGATAAAAAATAAGATCCATAACATCTATGTCGGCTTGAATACATACAAAGCTACTCGCTTTCTAGATGATCCCTCTAGAGGGGGGATTATACCAAATCTGTTTAGTCTAGTTACTTCGTTCCCTATTTCCACTCGCGGGATCCTGAGGAAAAGAATTTGGTTTCCGCCGAGCTGAAACAATATGCCGATCGTTCTAGTAAACCAAAACCATCGTTTTCTAGCTATTTGGCTTCAATCTTTTCTTTACAATACAAAAATGGAAGATCTAGTTACGATTGGAAATAGATTTTTGTATCTTCATCCATAGATCCTTTACTCATACTCATTGAATTGGAAGATTTGATCCAATAAAAAAAATTATGCTTCACGACTCTATAATCCCATTTTTTTATTCAATTTCGAATTGACCTTTGGATACAAATCGTGAGAATGTATATGATTCCTCAAATATGCTATTGAGGGGAAAAGGATTAAACCTTTTTTTAGAAATAAAGTTGTTGATCGGAATATGAAAAAAAACCGAAAGATCCCTTAACTATTTAAGTTGTTAATAGAACGAATCACACTTTTACCACTAAACTATACCCGCTACATATACATTATTGTATATGAATGAGTCATTTGTCGAACAAAGGAAAGAGACACTATAAAGATAGCATCAAAATCATGAAATGATAGTGTTGACACTTCGTCCCGTTGGGGACTTGCAGTCCCGGATCGAAGGAATTATTAATATTAAAGCTAGACCATCAAAATGATGAATTCCGCATTGCTTTTTCAACTTCCCCGTCAACTGACAGATCAGATCTTATGAATTCAGGTCAATTGGATCCCAAGTATTCAAATAAAGCTTGTCCCTTGAACAAGTAAATGAGTTATATTATAACTATGTTATGTGTGTTTAGTTTCATTTTGGATATTTTTTAATATATGTATTATGTATGTGTTTTTTTTTTTATTCAGTTTATTCAGTAAGTAATTAAGTAAATTGAGAAAAAAACAATAATAATAAAAAAAAAAAAAAAATGAATGAATAAGAATGTGAAAAATTCCATACCATACATAGTAGTAATAATACTAATAAATAAGAAATAAGAAATAGTACTTCTATCATAGGAATAGAAATTTCCCCTGTTGTTGCTTCAATAACAAGTATTTTGGATTTGATATCAAATCCTACATAATGAAATCGTTTGATCTATGAATGATTCATTAGAACATAAAGAAGTAATGTAATGGCCCGGCCAGTACTTTACTTAACTAGGCCGGGGTAATGAGCCTTTCTTACAAAATCAAAGAAGTAAGGTATTTTTTCTATATCTATTCTATTGGTAGATAAGATATCTGTTTCGAATCATTATCGAAATTGAATTACTGATCAAATTTGTAAATATCTTATCTATTTTAAGATGTTATCCATTTCGAATATATTGTTATCATTATGTTATTATATCATTGATAATTTATATGATTAGATCATTATAATAAAGAAGGAAAACAAGGGTTTTTATCAACCTTTATTTCACGTGTCACATCACACAAAAAATTCCAATTTTTAATTGGGAGAGATGGCTGAGTGGACTAAAGCGACAGATTGCTAATCCGTTGTACGAATTATTCGTACCGAGGGTTCGAATCCCTCTCTCTCCGTTCCCTCTGATCACTTCAGATTTTCGAATTTGAAAAAATTTCAATTCCTTTCCTTTTTCATAATAGGTAAATGTATTCCATACATAAAAACATAAAAAAAAATAATAATAAAAAAAAGAAAGAAAAAAGTAAAGAAAAACGAAAAATATATTTTTTTTTTTATTCCTCACGTCCAGGATTACGTCCCGGATCGTTAGATAAGAATCCAAAGATGAAGAGAGAAACAAAAAATATTACTACTGTGTAAACGAAGAGTTTGAGAGTAAGCATTACACAATCTCCAAGATCTTTTTTTTTTTTGAAAAAGGAAATGGATTACCTTTTTTTATTACATACACCATTTTGACATGACACCCCCAAAATGAAAAAAAAAAAAAGGGGGATTTTCACGAATTTATTTGTAATAAGAAAGATCTAATTCCTTCATTACAAAAAATTTTTTGCCACATCCATTATTGGGTATTGTGGGGGACCTTATAAAGTCCTTGTTTACTGGAAGGTCAGAACGAGGAAATAAGTTGATCCAAATTTATCACCGCGGTTATTCAAGATACAAGAATTTCTATTTTTGAATCGAGGGTTCAGGTTCATAATGTCAGATTTATCTGATCTTATCCATTTTTAGAATTTTTTTTTAGAATAAATCATGAATTTCGCAGAATATGAAATATTTCATCGAAAACTTACAGCAGCTTGCCAAACAAAGGCTAAGAGCAAAAAGAGTACAGGTATGACAGGCATAACGTCTACGATTGGATTGAAAAAGGCATAAGCCTCGGGCAATTTGGCGAAGAAAAAACTACTCGAATAAAGGGTAAAATTAAGACAGATAGAGATTAAACTAAAGATATTAAGCATAACAAAGATTTCGTTCTTGTAGATTAGAAAATAGGATTTTGATTGAATTATTTTTATGAGGGAAAACTTCAAAAAAAGCAGGTAAAAAAATCCTTCCTTTTCTTCGAACTCTCCCAAATCCAAAATCCTTCCTTTCATTCTCAAACGAGAATACAAGGAATTATAATTTCATACAATATCTTAATTGAATTCTATGTAATGATCAATAAATTTTTTTTGATTGCATATTTCCATGTGTTGAATCCTAGCAACAATATATTTCATATTTTGGTTTGTATTGACGAATAACCAATACTAATATTAGTGTTTATTAGTGTCGAATAAAAATCGAAATGGGGCGTGGCCAAGCGGTAAGGCAATGGGTTTTGGTCCCGTTACTCGGAGGTTCGAATCCTTCCGTCCCAGATCGTCTCCATCAGAAACAAAAGATTCCTCTCTTTAACAATTTTCTGTTTCATGTTGGATACAATGTGATCCAATCTTTTGTTTTGGATTCTAGGAATAATTCGGAAAATTATATCTTTTCCTTCATTTGGTTTCTCGAAAATGTAATCGAGTGTCAAATATGGGTGGAAATAAAGATATCCATTTGAATTCAAAAAATAAATTTGGGGTGAATCATTCACATTCAGGGTATGCTTGTACTATTCATATTCATATTCAAGTTAGTTACATAAGGTTTCCTTATGTTCCATATCCATGAAATGTGAATTCTCACATGATGCATTCGGAATCGAAATGTGAAAGAAAGTGCTTTCTATTCCTTTCCCAAAAGAAAATCCAAAGAAAATAAAGGGCGTATCCCAATTCCACATTTTATGTGGAAACTAAAGAGTACGTAGTTTTTGGTACTAATTTCATCGCCCGTCTTAAAACTTCTAAAGCTGGGAAAGAAAAAATAGGAAAAACAAATTGATCTAGATCTTCTTTTTTTTATCTGGTTCAAATGAATAATTGTAAATCAATGTAATGTAATGATTGGATGTATGGAAATTTATGGATTCCATCTACTTGACTTTATGGAATTGATGGAAAGATTCTTGAACCCGAAGTAAAAAAAAATCTGTATTGTATAAAATAAACAAGGTCTATGTATATATGATATATTATATATTTTGTATTGTTATTGTATTTTTTGTATTTTTCTATTTCAGTAACAATGGTTCTTCGGTTAAGTCAAAGGGGTGATTCCTGAAATATCTACATGATTGCCCACCGGTAACAATTGTTCGTTCGATATGATGATGCTGGATACGAAAAGATTATATTCTTCTTCATTCTTTATTCTTATCTTATTCTTTCTTTCAGATGAAAGAAAGAATAAAGACTTGAATCTTACCTTACACGAGACCTTTTCGAGTCATCGGAATAGCTTATATTTGGTTAATAACTTCTTTTGTTACGTGATTGGAAATCTATTAAGATTCGTTCTTTTGAGGTTTAGAATTTATTTGATTTGTTCGAGAAAAAGGATCCTTTTTTCATGATTGCCCATCCCGAATAATCTGTTGAAGATGTAAATCAAATAATACTGTTGAGCCAATGACTATTCATGATTCCATATTGAATCAATTCCATACCGGTTCGAAATTAAATTCTAAATTAGAGGAATGTTATGGTAAAACTTCGTTTGAAACGATGTGGTAGAAAGCAACGTGCGACTTGAAGGACATGATCCGCTGTGGATTTTTCCATCCACCATTTTCTATAGGAATGAAGATGCTCTTGACTCGACATAGTTTGTTCTGTTCCTGGTAAGAACCTAATTTGTGTTGGGTTGGTAAATCGAAATAGTACATGATGGAGCTCGAGTAAAAAGTATTTTATTTATTCATTTATAGGGGGGAAAATCTAGGGTTAGTAACAATTAATAAGTTAGACCAACTTTGTAAGTATATCCTCAATATATAAATAGAAAGGTGAAAATTCGAACAAGTTTGAAATCAAAATGAAAGTAAAATTTGTCGGAATTGGGAAAACTTGTTCGATGTAAAGTGTATTACAAAGGAATCAATCTTTCGTATTACTTTAGAAAGAAATAACAAAAAACAAAAGGTATGTTGCTGTCATTTTGAAAGGAGTAAGAATCACCGAAGTAATGTCTAAACCCAACGATTTCACAAAGCAAAGAGACAGGATTCCGGAACAAGGAAACACAATTTTCATCAATTGTCTCAATAAATTTATTAGAATGAGGAAAAAAATAGATTTGAGACGATACAAACAAAAGAGGTTAGAGACGACTCAATAAATGTCTAAGGATTTCACTTCGAACTCTTTCCGAATTATCCAACTTGAGTTATGAGTACAAATGATATTTCTTTTTTTTTCTGTAAGTGTAAGGAAGAACAAAAAAATGACTCAAATCATAATCTAATTCATGCTCTTATGGATCCATTTGCTATTATATACGGAAATTAGAATCATTTTTTCTCGAGCCGTATGAGGAGAAAACCTCCTATACGTTTCTAGGGGGGGGCATTATTTATTTACATCTATCCCAATGAGCGATCTATCGAATCGTTGCAATTGATGTTCGATCCCGAAGAGAAGGAAGAGATCTTCGAAAAGTAGGTTTTTACGATCCGATACAGAATCAAACTTATTTAAATGTTCCCGCTATTCTATACTTCCTTGAAAAAGGCGCTCAACCTACAGGAACTGTTCATGATATTTTAAGGAGGGCAGAATTATTTCAAGAAAGAGCTTCGAGTTAATTAAAGGAAAAAACAAAATTAATGAAAAAAAAAAGGGGGAGGTTAACTAGTATCTATTTTTGTGTAATTATTTACCTACAAGTTAGCCTTTTCTTGTTCTATTCATACTTAATCTTAATATCTTCATTTTTTTTTTTCTTTTTGTGGGGTAATCCACCAACAAACAAAAATCAAGTAGTAAATCTTGTTTATTGGACCTCTATTGATTGAATAAATCCGATATTTTTTCTCTACTTCATCTCGTCCTTATTTTTCATCGAAATTTCTTTTTTATGTTGTGCCAATCCAACACAAGTCTTTATTTGATTTCCTTATTAATTTGTTTTCTCAACATTCCGTTCATATTGACAATGGTGTATCGAAGAAATATAATTTGATCGATCGTAGATAAATGGATCCATTTATACCGACCCACTATTGCTTTTTTCTTCACTTCAGTCAAATAAGGGTTTTTGTCGGATTTCTTTTTATACAAGACGTATTTTCTTAACGAAAAAAAAATGAGTGGTCTGTCAATTTTGACATTTCTATTGGGAATACGTTGTTTTTTAATCTGATCTGCTCTGCCCATTTTAGTATTTTGGTCTTTTTTATAATTGACCCTAAAATATTTCTTTTCGATTTCTTGCTAGTTCAATGTTTTGATGAAGTTGTGCAGTGCAATTCCATTGATTTTTTTTTTTTTTGATCATATCTACATATCATATTTATTTGGGTTGCTAACTCAACGGTAGAGTACTCGGCTTTTAAGTGCGACTATGATCTTTTACACATTTTTGGATGAAGCAACGAATTCGTCCAGACTATTGGTAGAGTCTATAAGACCACGACTGATCCTGAAAGGTAATGAATGGAAAAAACAGCATGTCGTAATAAAATAATAAGAAAAAAATCGAATTTCTTATTCTATTCTTATCTTATTTTTTTTTTTTAGTAGTAGTAGAATTTGGATACAATTTTGAGTTTATCCTTACCGGATCATTACAAAATTTTGTTTTGATTTGTGTAGGAGGACAAAAGAAATTAACATTTCTAGTTGGGTCTAGTGAATAAATGGATAGAGCCCCTTGGTTCCAATTCTGGTAAAATAAAAAAAAAAAAGCAACGAGCTTATATTCTTAATTTGAATAATTACCCGATCTAATTAGATGTTAAAAATAAATTAGTGCCTGATGCGGGAAAGAGTTCTCCTGTGAGTGGACCGTTGATTCTTTTTCTTTTTTAATAAATCCTAACTATTCCATATTATGGATTGGAGACGAATGTGTAGAAGAAACAGTATACTGATAAAAAAAAAAATAATAAGAATTTGTTCCAAAATCAAAAGAGCGATTAGGTTGCAAAAATAAAGGATTTTGGACCCTCTTGTAATTATAACGAAAATAAACCAATTGGTTGGATAGAAGGAGAGAGGAAAAAGATCTGTTGAGTGGACTCCCTGTTTCCGGAGGTATATTTTTTTCTTACTATATACATAATACATACCCTGTTTTGACCATATTGCACTATGTATTATTTGATAACCTAAGAAATTTTTCTGCTTATGGTTCAAGTAGAAATGTAACTAAATGGAAGAATTACAAGGATATTTAGAAAAGGATAGTTCTAGGCAACAACCCTTCCTATATCCGCTTCTCTTTCAGGAGTATATTTATGCACTTGCTCATGATCGTGGTTTAAATGGTTCGATTTTTTACGAACCTATGGAAGTTTTTGGTTATGACAGTAAATTTAGTTTAGCACTTGTGAAACGTTTAATTACTCGAATCTATCAACAGAATTTTTTTCTTTCCCCGGTTAACGATTCTAACCAAAATGGATTCGTTGGTCATCACCACAATTTTTTTTTTTATTCTCATTTTGATTCTCAAATGATATCAGAAGGTTTTGCAATTATTGTAGAAATTCCATTCTCGCTGCAATTAGTATCTTATTTCGAAGAAAAAGAAATACCAAAATCTCATACAAAATCTCATAATTTACGATCTATTCATTCAATTTTTCCTTTTTTAGAGGACAAATTATTACATTTAAATTATGTATCAGATATACTAATACCCCATCCCATCCATATGGAAATCTTGGTTCAAATCCTTCAATGCGGGATTCAAGATGTTCCCCTTTTGCATTTCTTGCGATTCTTTCTTCACGAATATCATAATTGGAATAGTTTTCTCATTACTCCAAAGAAATCCATTTCTTTTTTTTCAAAAGAAAATAAAAGACTATTTCGGTTCCTATACA